GGTACAAAAGGAATTCAAGTACAAATTGCAGGGCGTATCGACGGAAAAGAAATTGCACGTGTTGAATGGATCAGAGAAGGTAGGGTTCCTCTACAAACCATTCGAGCTAAAATTGATTATTGTGCCTACGCAGTTCGAACTATCTATGGGGTATTAGGCATCAAAATTTGGATATTTGTAGACGAGGAATAATAAGAACTTACTTTACTTGTATTTAGTTCTATCTGGTGATAAAACAAAAAAGGCAAACTCTTCCATTCCTTTTCTGTTAAATAAAAAAAAAAAAAAAAAAATGAACAATTCTATAAGGTTGAATAAAAATTCGATTAATCGTTTGATATAATTGCTATGCTTAGTGTGTGACTCGTTGGTTTTTTTAGGATTATAGGATTCAACAAAATCGACCGGCCCGTAGTACGAACTGATAACTATAGAACTAATAATCAACTCATCGCTTCGCATTATCTGGATATAAGGAACCAGTCAAGATATTATATATGAGTCATATCGTTGTAGCAACTGAAATCTTTTTTGCATAAACACAAAAGAAAAACCAATCTGATTATGAGTTGTAAAGCAATAAAAGTATACAGATAAATGGAAGGGTGAGAGAAAGATAGGAAAAGAAATATCAATGATATATAATTCCAATATGTAAGGTCTATGAGTCATCTCATATAAAGGGAATGTAATAAAGCATCAATACTGATTGATCCATAATTAGACAAATAGGTGCATAGAAGAAAAAATCAAGAGCCCTGAGCCAATAAAGACTGAGAAGGTTGACTCAAGAAAAAATTTCATTAAGGGCTCCGTTGTAGAATTCAGACCTAACCATTAATCGAGAAGTGGTGGGGACGACAGAACCTGTGAATGCATAAGATTCTATTGAAAACGAATCCTAATGATTCATTGGGTAGGATGGCGGAACGAACCAGAAACCTATTCATTTATTCTGAGAGGTCATGTCATAGACTAATCTTACAATTGAATGTTGAAAGAGTAAATATTCGCCCGCGAATTTTTTTTTTTTCTAAATTTTAGTCGATTCGATATGATAATACAAAGGAAAAAGAAAATAAAGATTCATTATAACGATAACGTTATATAAAAACGACATTATCTATAAATAGAAGACGTGTTTAATTATATATTAAATATATTAAAACACAAAAAATTTATAATAGATATAGATTAGATAAAATTTAAAAGAATACCATGATTCCGTATATTATTCACCGTGTATATTATTTTTTAATTGTTTAATTCGCGAGGAGCTGGATGAGAAGAAACTCTCATGTCCAGTTCTGTAGTAGAGATGGATGGAATTGATAAACAACCATCAACTATAACCCCAAAAGAACCAGATTCCGTAAACAACATAGAGGAAGAATGAAAGGAATATCTTATCGAGGCAATCGTATTTGCTTCGGTAGATATGCTCTTCAAGCGCTTGAACCCGCTTGGATCACATCTAGACAAATAGAAGCAGGGCGGCGAGCAATGACACGAAACGCACGCCGCGGTGGAAAAATATGGGTACGCATATTTCCAGACAAACCCGTTACAGTAAGACCTACAGAAACACGTATGGGTTCGGGGAAAGGATCTCCCGAATATTGGGTAGCTGTTGTTAAACCCGGTAGAATACTTTATGAAATGAGCGGAGTAGCAGAAAATATAGCCAGAAGGGCAATTTCAATAGCGGCATCCAAAATGCCTATACGAACTCAATTCATTCTTTCGGGATAGGGATGTAGAAACAAAGGAAAGGGGTCTTTTGTATGAAAAAAAAAATTGCAGGTTTTTTTGTTTTGAACAAATAATATTTCTTTTTTTTTAGACCCTTGCATTGAAAACAAAAAAAAATCGATAAAAAAACGATATGATTCAACCTCAAACCCGTTTAAATGTAGCGGATAACAGTGGAGCCCGAGAATTGATGTGTATTCGAATCATAGGAGCTAGTAATCGACGATATGCTCATATTGGTGACGTTATTGTTGCTGTAATCAAGGAAGCCGTACCAAATACACCTCTAGAAAGATCAGAAGTAATCCGAGCTGTAATTGTACGTACTTGTAAAGAACTCAAACGCGACAACGGTATGATAATACGATATGATGACAATGCTGCAGTTGTTATTGATCAAGAAGGAAATCCTAAAGGAACCCGAATTTTTGGCGCGATCGCCCGGGAATTAAGACAGTTAAATTTCACTAAAATAGTTTCATTAGCACCCGAAGTATTATAAGGGAAGGCCGTAATATAGTTATAGTATTTGGTATTTGAATGAAACCGATTAATTAGTAGATTGTTTATATATCACGTATATACCTTTAATAATTCAGAAATAAAGATAAATAAAAAAAGAAAAAGAGCATGTTGATTATATCAAAATTTGGGGGCAACAAAAATCTTAGTTTATCATGAGTAAAGACACTATTGCTGACATAATAACCGCTATACGAAATGCTGACATGAATAAAAAAAGAACAGTTCGAATACCATCTACTAACACCACTGAAAATATTGTTAAAATCCTTTTACAAGAAGGTTTTATTGAAAACGTGAGAAAACATCAGGAAAGCAATAAATATTTTTTGGTTTTAACACTACGACATAGAAGAAATAGAAAAGGATCGTATAGAACTGTTTTAAATTTAAAACGGATCAGTCGACCCGGTTTACGAATATATTCTAACTATCAAAAAATTCCTAGAATTTTAGGCGGAATGGGGATTGTAATTCTTTCTACTTCTCGAGGTATAATGACAGACCGAAGGGCTCGAATAGAAGGAATCGGCGGAGAAATTTTGTGTTATATATGGTAATCTTTCTGATAGACGAATTATACGAAGAACTTTCATATTTGTGAAAAAAGAGAAAGGACAACTTTATAATATTACCCCTCTTACATTAGTTGATACTTCAAAGCGGTTTTACCTGGAATGAAACAAAAAAAGATTCATGAGGGTTTAATTACTGAACAACTTGCCAATGGTATGTATCTTCCGGGTTCGTTTAGATTTGAGATAATGAAAATATGATTCTGGTTTTTGTTTCGGAAAGGATTCGACGTTGTTTTATACGTATACTACCAAGAAATAGAATAAAAATTGAGGTAAGTCCTTACCTTATTTCAACCAAAGGACGTATAGTTTATAGACTCCAAAGCAAAGACTCGAATGATTCGGTGGTTTTTTCAATTTCAACATTCTTTCGTGGGGATACAATTCGAAGTTAAAAATTTCAAGAAACTTATTTTCTTCCAATAAATAGTAAGAAAAGGAATAACAAATATGAAAATAAGAGCCTCTGTTCGTAAAATTTGTGAAAAATGTCGATTGATCCGTAGGCGGGGACGAATTATAGTAATTTGTTCCAACCCGAGACATAAACAAAGACAAGGCTAATCTTTATAAAGCAAAAAGGACTCTCGAAATCAAAAGTAACCGATGTACAGATGTACAAATAAATAAGTAAAAAAAAATAAGGATACGTTTTGACATGAAATGGATATATCCATATATCTCTGACTTATATTTATGAGATGATAAAATATGGCAAAACCTATACCAAAAATTGGTTCACGTAGAAATAGACGTATTGGTTCGCGTAAGAATGCGCGTAGAGTACCAAAGGGAGTTATTCATGTTCAAGCAAGTTTCAATAATACGATTGTGACTGTTACAGATGTGCGGGGTCGAGTAATTTCTTGGTCCTCCGCCGGGGCTTGTGGATTCAAGGGTACAAGAAGAGGTACACCATTTGCCGCTCAAACCGCAGCAGGAAATGCTATTAGGACAGTAGTGGATCAAGGTATGCAACGAGCAGAAGTCATGATAAAAGGCCCGGGTCTCGGAAGAGATGCGGCATTAAGAGCTATTCGTAGAAGTGGTATACTATTAAGTTTTATACGCGATGTAACCCCTATGCCACATAATGGCTGTAGGCCCCCTAAAAAAAGGCGTGTGTAAAAATAAACATTGAAGAGATTTCAAGAGAAATAAATAATTCAATGATTTGATCAAATAATATACTATGGTTCGAGAGAAAGTAACAGTATCTACTCGGACACTACAGTGGAAGTGTGTTGAATCAAGAGCAGACAGTAAGCGTCTTTATTATGGACGCTTTATTCTGGCCCCACTTATGAAAGGTCAAGCAGATACAATAGGAATTGCGATGCGAAGAGCTTTGCTCGGAGAAATAGAAGGAACATGTATCACACGCGCAAAATCTGAGAAAATACCACACGAATATTCTACCATAATAGGTATTCAAGAATCCGTACATGAAATTTTAATGAATTTGAAAGAAATTGTATTGAGAAGTAATCTATATGGAACTCGTAACGCGTCTATTTGTATCAAGGGTCCTGGATATGTAACTGCTCAAGACATTATCTTACCACCTTCTGTGGAAATCGTTGATAATACACAGCATATAGCTAACCTAACGGAACCAATTAATTTGTGTATTGAATTACAAATCGAGAGGAATCGCGGATATCGTATAAAAACGCCAAATAACTTTCAAGACGGAAGTTATCCTATAGATGCTGTATTCATGCCTGTTCGAAATGCGAATCATAGCATTCATTCTTATGTGAATGGGAATGAAAAACAGGAGATACTTTTTCTCGAAATATGGACAAATGGAAGTTTAACTCCTAAAGAAGCACTTCATGACGCCTCCCGGAATTTGATTGATTTATTTATTCCTTTTTTACATGCAGAAGAAGAAAACTTACAGTTAGAAAACAATCAACACAAAGTTACTTTGCCCCTTTTTACTTTTCATGGTAGATTGGCTAAACAAAGGAAAAATAAAAAAGAAATCGCATTGCAATATATTTTTATTGACCAATCAGAATTGTTCCCCAGGGTCTATAATTGCCTCAAAAGGTCCAATATACATACATTATTGGATCTTTTGAATAACAGTCAAGAAGATCTTATGAAAATTAAACATTTTCGCATAGAAGATGTAAAACA